AATAAAGTGCCTGATTAAAGGATTATTTTGATAGAATAAATAAAGTAGTATTTTCTACCTTTATTATATTTCATTTTTATTTTATAATTTATAGAATTAAACTATATCTAAAAATATCAAAAATTTTTGTGCTTCTTACACTAAATTATAAAAAAAAATAAGCTAATTTAAGCTTTTGGATTCATACTTCAAAAATAAAGGTAAAAATCCTTTTTTTTTTTATTTATTTAAATTTAAACTCAACAAAATTATTTTTTATAATTATTTTATTTTTTAGATCATTAATTTCTATTTCATCAAATTCATGATTAGGATGCTGAATTGGTTTAGAAATTAACTTATTAAGATTTATTCCTTTAATTAGAAATAATGATAATTTATTATATTCAGAAGCATCTTTAAAATATTTTTTAATTCAAGCATTAGCTTCTTCAAATTTATTATTCATAATTTTATTATTTAGTTTTATATCTAATTTTTTTGATATTCAAAATAATTTAATTAAAATTTTATTAAATTCATCTTTATTAATAAAAATAGGAGCAAGACCATTTCATTTTTGATTTACTCAAATTATAGAAGGAATAATATGATTTAATTCATTAATTTTAATAACTTGACAAAAAATTACACCTTTAATTTTATTATCTTATTGTTATAATTATCAATTTATAATTTTTTCAATTATTTTGTCAAGAATGTTTGGTTCTATTGGAGGATTAAATCAAATCTCATTACGAAAATTAATAGCATACTCATCTATTAATCACTTAAGATGAATGATTACAGCTTTAATTATTAATGAAAATTTATTTTTATTTTATTTAGTGATTTATTTTTTTTTAAATTTTATTATATGTATAATATTTTATATAACTAATTCATTTTTTTTAAATCAATTATTTTATTTAAATTATTTACCTTTAATTAAATTTTTTATTTTTTTAAATCTTTTATCTTTAGGGGGGTTACCTCCATTTTTAGGATTTTTATCTAAATGAATAGTAATTAATTATTTAATTATATCTAATATATACATATTATCTTTTTTACTTATTATATTTACATTAATTTCATTATATTATTACATTCGAATTTCTTATTCAGCTTTTTTTATAAATTATTTAAAAATTAAATGATTTAAATTAAATATTAATAATAAATTTAATTTATTTATAATTTTTACTTTAATATCTTTAATTAGATTAATTCTAAGAACAATTTTATTTTATTTAAATTAAGACTTTAAGTTAAAATTAAACTAATAATCTTCAAAATTATTTATAAAAAAAATTTTTTAAGTCTTAATAATTATTATTATTTATTCCTTTAAATTTGCAATTTAATATCATTTTTATGAATATAAGACTAACTTAAACTATAAATAATAAAAAAGAAAAACTTCTTATAAATAAATTTACAATTTATCGCTTAATCTTCAGCCATTTTATTAGCGAAAATGATTATATTCTACAAATCATAAAGATATTGGAACTTTATATTTTATTTTTGGTATTTGAGCAGGAATAATTGGTACTTCTTTAAGATTACTAATTCGAACAGAGTTAGGAAATCCCGGATCTTTAATTGGAGATGATCAAATTTATAATGTAATTGTAACTGCACATGCTTTTATTATAATTTTTTTTATAGTTATACCTATTATAATTGGTGGTTTTGGTAATTGACTAGTTCCTTTAATATTAGGAGCTCCAGATATAGCTTTTCCCCGATTAAATAATATAAGATTTTGATTATTACCCCCTTCATTAATATTATTAATTTCTAGAAGAATTGTTGAAAATGGGGCAGGAACAGGTTGAACAGTTTATCCACCCTTATCTGCAAATATTGCACATGCAGGAAGATCAGTAGATTTAGCAATTTTTTCTTTACATTTAGCAGGTATTTCTTCTATTTTAGGTGCTGTTAATTTTATTACAACAGTAATTAATATACGATCAGAAGGAATATCTTTTGATCGAATACCTTTATTTGTTTGAAGAGTTGCAATTACCGCTCTATTACTTTTATTATCCTTACCTGTATTAGCAGGAGCTATTACTATATTATTAACAGATCGAAATTTAAATACTTCATTTTTTGATCCTGCTGGAGGAGGGGATCCAATTTTATATCAACATTTATTTTGATTTTTTGGTCATCCAGAAGTATATATTTTAATTCTACCAGGATTCGGTATAATTTCACATATTATTAGACAAGAAAGTGGTAAAAAAGAAACTTTTGGTTCTTTAGGAATAATCTATGCAATATTAGCAATTGGTTTATTAGGTTTTATTGTATGAGCTCATCATATATTTACAGTAGGAATAGATGTTGATACTCGAGCATATTTTACCTCAGCTACAATAATTATTGCTGTACCAACAGGTATTAAAGTATTTAGATGATTAGCTACTTTACATGGAACTCAAATTAATTATAGTCCAACAATATTATGAAGATTAGGATTTGTATTTTTATTTACAGTAGGTGGTTTAACAGGAGTTATTTTAGCTAATTCCTCTATTGATATTACACTACATGATACTTATTATGTAGTAGCACATTTTCATTATGTTTTATCTATAGGAGCTGTATTTGCTATTATAGCAGGATTTATTAATTGATATCCTTTATTTACAGGACTTACATTAAATCCTTTATTTTTAAAAATTCAATTTTTTATTATATTTATAGGAGTTAATATAACATTTTTTCCTCAACATTTTTTAGGCTTATCAGGAATACCTCGACGATATTCTGACTACCCTGATGCTTATTTATCATGAAATATTATTTCTTCTTTAGGTTCTAATATTTCAATAATTGGAGTAATAATAATAATTTTAATTATTTGAGAATCAATAATTACTAAACGAATTAATTTATTTACTTTAAATATATCTTCTTCTATTGAATGATTTCAATTATTACCTCCTGCAGAACATTCTTATAATGAACTTCCTATTTTAACAAATTTCTAATATGGCAGAAATTTATGCAATGGATTTAAACCCCATTTATAAAGAAATTTTTCTTTTTTTAGAATTGGCAACATGATCAAATTTAAATTTACAAAATAGTTCTACACCTTTAATAGAACAAATTATTTTCTTTCATGATCATACTTTACTAATTTTAATTATAATTACTATATTAGTAGGATATATTATATTAAGATTATTTTATAATAAATTTATTAATCGATTTTTATTAGAAGGTCAAATAATTGAATTAATTTGAACAATTCTTCCAGCAATTACTTTAATTTTTATTGCACTTCCATCTCTACGATTACTATATTTATTAGATGAAATTAATAATCCCTTAATTACTTTAAAAACTATTGGACATCAATGATATTGAAGATATGAATATTCAGATTTTAATAATATTGAATTTGACTCTTATATAATTCCTACAAGTAATTTAAAATTAAATGAATTTCGATTATTAGATGTAGATAATCGAATTATTTTACCAATAAATACACAAATTCGAATTTTAATTACAGCAGCTGATGTGATTCACTCATGAACTATTCCTTCATTAGGAGTTAAAATTGATGCAACCCCTGGACGATTAAATCAATCAAATTTTTTCTTAAATCGTCCTGGTTTATTTTATGGCCAATGCTCAGAAATTTGTGGTGCAAATCACAGATTTATACCTATTGTAATTGAAAGAATTTCATTAAATAATTTTATTAATTGAATTAAAAATTATAATTCATTAGATGACTGAAAGTAAGTACTGGTCTCTTAAACCATTTTATAGTAATATAACAATTACTTCTAATGAATAAAGAATTAGTTAAAATATATAACATAAATATGTCAAATTTAAATTATTAATTTAATTAATATTCTTTTATACCTCAAATATATCCACTAAATTGAATTATATTATTTATGTTTTTTATTTTTATTTTTATTTTATTTAATATTTTAAATTATTATATTTATTTAAATAAATCAAATATTTTAAATAATTCATTTTCTTTAAAAAAAAATAATTTTTCTTGAAAATGATAACTAACTTATTCTCAGTATTTGATCCTTCAACAAATATTTTAAATTTTTCTATTAATTGAATTAGTACAATTATTGGAATTATATTTATTCCATATTCATTTTGAATATTACCAAATCGATTTCATATATTTTGATTTTCAATTTTAAATAAATTACACTTAGAATTTAAAACTTTATTAGGAAAAAATTCTTTTAATGGAACTACTTTCATTTTTATTTCTCTATTTTTATTTATTTTATTTAATAATTTTTTAGGATTATTCCCTTATATTTTTACTAGAACTAGACATTTAACTTTAACTTTATCAATTTCATTACCATTATGACTAGCATTTATATTTTATGGTTGAATTAATAATACACAACATATATTTTCACATTTAATTCCTCAAGGAACTCCAAATATTTTAATACCTTTTATAGTATTAATTGAAACCATTAGAAATATTATTCGACCAGGTACTTTAGCTGTTCGATTAACAGCTAATATAATTGCAGGTCATTTATTAATAACTTTATTAGGTAATACTGGATCTAATATTCCTAATTACTTAATTTTTTTATTAATTTTTACTCAAATTTTACTATTAATTTTAGAATCAGCAGTTACAATTATTCAATCTTATGTAATTGCAATTTTAAGAACTTTATATTCTAGAGAAGTAAATTAATGATAAATCATTCAAATCATCCTTATCATTTAGTAGATTATAGTCCATGACCTTTAACAGGAGCTTTAGGAGTTTTAATTTTAGTTTCTGGAATAATTAAATGATTTCACCAATTTAATATAAATTTATTTTTTTTAGGTTATTTAATTATTATTATAACAATATATCAATGATGACGAGATGTCTGTCGAGAAAGGACTTTTCAAGGTAAACATACAATTTTAGTTTCAAAAGGATTACGCTGAGGTATAATTTTATTTATTATTTCAGAAGTATTTTTTTTCTTATCTTTTTTTTGAGCTTTTTTTCATAGAAGATTATCACCAACTATTGAAATTGGTATAATATGACCTCCTTTATCTATTATTTCTTTTAATCCTTTTCAAATTCCTTTATTAAATACTATTATTTTATTAACTTCAGGAATTACTGTAACATGAGCTCATTATGCATTAATAAGAAATAATTTTACTCAAACAACGCAAGGATTATTTTTTACAGTAATTTTAGGAATTTATTTTACATTACTTCAAGCTTATGAATATTATGAAGCACCTTTTACTATTGCAGATAGAGTTTATGGGTCAACTTTTTTTATAGCAACAGGATTTCATGGAATTCATGTAATTATTGGAACAATTTTTTTATTAATTTGTTTATTACGACATATTAATAATCATTTTTCAATAAATCATCATTTTGGATTTGAAGCTGCTGCTTGATATTGACATTTTGTAGATGTAGTATGATTATTTTTATATATTTCCCTATATTGATGAGGAGGATAATTATTTATATAATATAAAAAGTATATTTAACTTCCAATTAAAAAGTTTAATTCTAAATTTATATAAATAATTTTATTATTATTATTAAGAATTATTATCATTATTATTTCAAATATTATAATAATAATATCTATTATTTTATCTAAAAAATCTAATTTAGACCGAGAAAAATGTTCTCCATTTGAATGTGGATTTGATCCAAAATCACTATCACGAATTCCATTTTCATTACATTTTTTTCTAATTACAGTTATTTTTTTAATTTTCGATATTGAAATTGCATTAATTTTTCCAATAATCCTAACTATAAATATTAATAATTTAATTATTTGATATAAAGTAATTTTTTTTTTTATTATTATTTTAATTTTAGGTTTATATCATGAATGAAATCAAAATATATTAAATTGAACAAATTAATTAGGATTGTAATTTAATTAAAATACTTGATTTGCATTCAAAATATACTAATATTTAGTCTATCTTATTTAAATTAAATAAATAAGAAGCAATAAATGCATTTAATTTCGACTTAAAAATATGAGAATTTTATTTTCTCCTTATTTAAATTTAATTGAAACCAAAAAGAGGTATATTATTGTTAATAATAAAATTGAAAAATATTTCCAATTAAAGAAATATAATATAAAAGCTTCTAACTTTTTAAATAGTGAAATTAATCATTAATATTTCTATATATTTATATAGTTTAAAAAAAACAATACATTTTCATTGTATAATTAAATTATATTATTTTATAAATAATTTAATTACCTAAAGATTATAAAATCTCTTTAATATCTTCAATATTATACTCTAATTATAAGTTATTTAAGTACTAATTAATTTAATAATAATAATATTAAAAAATAAATTATTATTCATAAAATAAATATAAATAAATAAATTTTAATATTATTTATTTGAAAATATTGATTTAATTTTCTATAATTAATTATATTTATATATATACCTTGAGCCCCTAATAATTCATTTCAACCAAAATCAATATTTTTAATTATTTTTTGACTAATAATTAAAGGATAATAATTTACACCAAAAGTAGATAAAACAGGTATAAATCATATTATAGACAAAAATATAAAAGTTTTATAAAATTTTATACTCTTATTTAAAGAATAAATTTTTATTTTTCTAATTACTATACCTAAAATTATACCAAAAATTCTAACATAAATAATTATTAATTTTATATTTAAACTTAAATAAATTATATAAGGTTTATAAAAAATTAATCAATTTAAAAATCTACCTCTAATAATTCTTATAAATAATAAAACAAATATTCTTTTTAATATAATATAATCTTCATCAAATAAATTATAAATTCTAATTAAATTTAAATCATTAATTATTAAATAAAATAATAAGCGAATTGTATATCTTATTGTTAATCCTGTTGAAATATAGTATAAAAAAAAAACTAAAATATTTAAATTAGATAAACATCTAATTTCTAAAATTAAATCTTTTGAATAAAATCCTGCTAAAAATGGAATCCCACATAATGCTAAATTTGAAATATTTAAACATAAAGAAGTTAAAGGAATAAAATTATTAATACCACCTATAAATCGAATATCTTGTATATCATTTATAAGATGAATTACTACTCCTGCACATATAAATAATAAAGCTTTAAAAGTTGCATGAGTTAATAAATGAAAAAATGCTAAATCATAAAATCCTATACTTAAAATACTTATTATTAAACCTAACTGACTTAAAGTAGATAATGCAATAATTTTTTTTAAATCAAACTCAAAATTTGCAGCTATACCTGCTATAAATATAGTCATTCCTGAAACTATTAATAAAATTTTAAAAATTACTCTATCCACTAATAAATTATTAAATCGAATTAATAAAAAAACTCCTGCAGTAACTAAGGTAGATGAATGTACTAAAGCTGATACAGGGGTAGGAGCAGCTATTGCTGCAGGTAATCAAGAAGAAAAAGGAATCTGAGCACTTTTTGTTATAGCAGCAATTACAATTAATACTCTAATATATTTTATATAAAAATCTATTTTTATAAAATCTAAATAAAAAATATAATTTCAACTACCATAATTTATTATTCAAGCAATTACTATTAAAATAAAAACATCCCCAATCCGATTTGATAAAGCCGTTAATATGCCTGCATTATAGGATTTAATATTTTGATAATAAATCACTAAACAATAAGAAATTAACCCTAATCCATCTCATCCTAATAAAATACTAATAATATTAGGTCTAATAATTAATAATATTATAGATAAAACAAATAATAAAACTAAAATAATAAAACGATTTAAATTTATTTCTGAACTTATATATCTTTTTCTATACATAATAACAACTGAGGAAATTAATAAAACAAATCTTATAAAAAATAATGAAATTCAATCAAATAACATAGTTATAACTATTATATTTGAATTTAAAGAAATAATTTCTCATTCAACTATAAAAATTATATTATTTATAATAAAAAATAACCCAAAAAAAAAAAAAAAACTAAATAAAAAAAGAAAAAAAAATCTAATTAAACAAATTGAAATATTTATAATAATTTAAAATGAATATCCCATATTTTTGATTCCACAAATCAATATTTTAAAATTAAATTATTTAAATTATTAATATATTTAACTAAATTCATAGATATATAATATCAATTTTTAAAACAAATAAATTTAAAGGTAATCAATGTAATATTAATAAAAGATACTCCCGAGATACTCCTATATAACATCTATAAATTCCCGAATAAATTATTCCATGTTGTACATAAGAGTATAAATATAATCTATACCCAGCACTAAAAAAAGAAATTAATATTAATAAAATTATAGTTATTCAACTTCAACTAATTATTCTATTAATTAATCTAATCTCACCTAATAAATTTATAGAAGGGGGGGCTGCTATATTAGAAGAAGATAATATAAATCATCATAATCTTATTCTAGGTATAAAATTTATTATCCCCTTATTAATAAATAATCTACGTCTTCCAATTCGTTCATAATTAATATTTGCCAAACAAAATATACCTGAAGAACATAAACCATGTCCTAATATTAAAATTAAAGACCCTATAAATCCTCAATAATTTATACAAAAAATACCCCCTAAAACAAATTTTATATGAGCTACAGAAGAATAAGCAATTAATGATTTTATATCAACTTGGCAAAAACAAATAATTTTAACTAAAAATCCTCCAATTAAACAAATTTTAATAAAAATATAATTAAATTTTAAATTTACTTCTTGTAATATAATTATAATACGTAATATACCATACCCACCTAATTTTAATATAATTCCAGCTAAAATTATAGACCCAGAAACAGGAGCTTCAACATGAGCTTTTGGTAATCATAAATGAAAAAAATATATTGGTATTTTTACTAAAAATGCAAAAATTATAACAAAATATAAAATAAATATATTAAAATTATAAAATTTTATTAAATAAATAATTATAGAATTAACCTCATCATATAAAAAAAAAATACCTAAAAGTAAAGGTAATGAAGCAAATAAAGTATAAAATAATAAATATATTCTAGCTTGAATTCGTTCAGTTTGATAACCTCAACCAATAATTAATATTAAAGTAGGAATTAATCTTCCTTCAAAAAATAAATAAAATATAAATAAATTTAAACTTATAAAAGTTAATATTAATAATAATAATAATAATAAAATATTTAACTTAAAAAAATTATAATAATATTTTTTCTTCAATAAATTTTCTCTAGCTATTAATATTAAAACACAAATTCAAATTCTTAATAAAATTAAACTATAAGAAATAATATCAATTCTAAAAAAATAACTTAAATTACAAAAATAATAAATATTTAAATTTAATAATATAAATAAAAATATTATTATAAATAATATTATTTGAACCAATCAAAATTTTTTTTTTATAAAACATAAAGGAATTATATAAATTAAAAAAAAAATAAATTTTATCATATTTATATTAATAAATTAAATCTTTGAAAAAAATCATTTCCATTTGTTCGAATTATTGAAACTAAAATAGATAATCCTAAAGCTCCTTCACACACAGAAAAAACTAAAAAAATTATTAAAAAATAAAACTCATACTCAATACTTATTAAATAAATTATTAAAAAAAAAAATAATCTTAATACTATAAATTCTAAACTTAATAAAACTACCAATAAATGTTTTCGCTTTGATGAATAAATTATATTTCCTAATATAAATATATAAAATGAAATAAATATTATAAAAAATATTTCCATTAGTTTAAATAGTTTAAAATAAAACATTGGTCTTGTATATCAAATATAAGTATTCTTACTTTTTAAACTTCAAAGAAAAAAAAAATATTTTATCAATAATCTCCAAAATTATTATTTTAAATTAAACTATTCTTTGATATAATAAAAATATTTATTAGAAGATTACTAATCTTATTTAGAACTATAATATTTTTTTTAAATCATCCCCTATCTATAGGATTAATATTATTATTACAAACATTTATAATTGCTTTTATATCAGGAATATTAATTAATACTTTTTGATTTTCATATATCTTATTTTTAACTATTTTAGGAGGATTATTAGTAATATTTATTTATGTAGCAAGTATTGCTTCAAATGAAATATTTAAATTTAACCCAAATTTGATTATATTTTATTTAATTATTTTAATAATAATATTTATTATAATTTTTATTTTTAATAACTTATATAGATTAAATATAAATATTAATAAAGAAATAATAATTTTTTATGATAAAATATTTTTTTTTAATAATGAAAATTCAATTAATATTTCAAAAATTTATAATAATCAAAGATATTTTTTAACTATAATATCAATTATCTATTTATTAATTACTTTATTAGCAATTGTGAAAATTACAAATATTAATTATGGACCTTTACGATCAAACTAATGATAAACTTTTTTAAACCTTTACGAAAAATACACCCTATTATTAAAATTATTAATAATTCTTTAATTGATTTACCAACACCATCTAATATCTCTTCTTGATGAAATTTTGGATCTTTACTAGGTTTATGTTTAATTATTCAAGTTATTACAGGACTATTTTTAACTATACATTATTCAGCAAATATTGATTTAGCTTTTTATAGAATTAATCATATTTGTCGAAATGTTAATTATGGTTGATTAATTCGAACTTTACATGCAAATGGTGCTTCATTTTTTTTTATTTGTATTTATCTCCATATTGGTCGAGGTATTTATTATGAATCTTTTATATATATATATACATGAATAGTAGGAGTTTTAATTTTTTTTCTTTTAATAGCAACAGCTTTTATAGGTTATGTATTACCTTGAGGACAAATATCATTTTGAGGAGCTACTGTAATTACTAATTTATTATCTGCAATCCCTTATTTAGGATCCATACTTGTTAACTGAATTTGAGGGGGTTTTGCAGTAGATAATGCAACTTTAGTGCGATTTTATACTTTTCATTTCCTTTTACCATTTATTGTTATAATAATAACTATAATTCATTTACTATTTTTACATCAATATGGTTCAAATAATCCTTTAGGAATTAATAGAAATTTAGATAAAATTCCCTTTCATCCTTATTTTTCATTTAAAGATCTATTTGGATTTATTATTATAACAAGAATTTTAATATTATTAACATTATGAAATCCTTATATATTAGGAGATCCTGATAATTTCATTCCTGCAAATCCATTAGTAACCCCTATTCATATTCAACCAGAATGATATTTTTTATTTGCATATGCAATTTTACGATCAATCCCTAATAAATTAGGGGGTGTTATTGCTTTAGTAATATCTATTGCTATTTTATTTATTTTACCATTTACCTTTTATAAAAAAATTCAAGGAAATCAATTTTATCCATTAAATAAAATTTTATTTTGAAATATACTAATCATTGTAATTTTATTAACTTGAATTGGAGCTCGTCCTGTAGAAAATCCATATATTATTACAGGACAAATTTTAACTATTTTATATTTTTCATATTATCTATTTAACCCTTTAATTGGAATATATTGAGATAAATTATTAAATTAATTTAAATTAATGAGCTTGAATAAGTATATGTTTTGAAAACATAAGATAGAATAAAAATATTCTATTAATTTATATAAAATATTATACTATTTATTAATTAAATTATAATTAATCCTAAAAAAAAAAATAAAAAATTTAAAGATAATGGTAAATAAATTTTTCAAGCTAAATATATTAACTTATCATAGCGAAATCGAGGTAAAGTACCTCGAACTCAAATAAATATATAAGCAATAATTCTTAATTTTAAATAAAAAACAAAAGATAATTCATATCCTCCTAAATAAAAAATTCTAAATAATATTCTTATAAATAAAATACTTGAATATTCAGCTATAAAAATTAAAGCAAAACCACCTCCTCTATATTCAACATTAAATCCAGATACTAATTCTCTCTCTCCTTCAGCAAAATCAAAAGGAGTCCGATTTGTTTCTGCTAACCTAGAAGAAAATCAAATTAATGATAAAGGAAATATTACAAAAATAAATCATAAATAATTTTGATATTCATAAAATTTTATTAAATTAAAATCTAAAATTATTAAAATAGATGACAATATAATTAAAGCTATTCTAACTTCATAAGAAATAGTTTGAGCTACAGCACGTAATCCACCTAATAATGCATAATTAGAATTAGAAGATCATCCAGCAATTATAATAGAATAAACACCTATTCTAGTAATACATAAAAAAAATAATAACCCTAAACTAAAAAAAACAAAATTTATTCTATAAGGAATAATTATTCAAATTAATAATGAAAGAAAAAAACTAATAATAGGGGAATAATAATAAGATAAATAATTTGATATAAAAGGATATGTATTTTCTTTTGTAAATAATTTAATAGCTTCTGCAAAAGGTTGTAAAATACCTATTATACCTACTTTATTAGGACCTTTCCGAATTTGAATATAACCTAAAATTTTACGTTCTAATAAAGTTAAAAAAGCTACCCCAATTAATACTCCAATAATTAATAAAATTATACCAATAATAATTATTATATATTCAATAAATAACAGTACTATTTAAATATAAATTATATTTATAAATGAATTCTAATTTCAATACATTATTTCTGCCAAAATAGTTTATTATTTATTATTTAATTTCATTTTTTTTTATAAAATTATTTTAAATATTTATTCCTTTCGTACTAAAATATTTTATTTATTTAAAGATAGAAACCAACCTGGCTTACACCGGTTTGAACTCAGATCATGTAAGATTTTAATAGTCGAACAGACTAAAAATTTAAACTTTTGCATTTAATTTTTACCTTAATCCAACATCGAGGTCGCAAACTTTCTTTTTTATAAGAACTAAAAAAAAAAATAACGCTGTTATCCCTAAGGTAATTTAATCTTTTAATCAATAAAATTGGATCACTTAAATCATAAATAAATGTATTATTTATATAAAAAAAAGTTTATTTAATTTTTCTATCACCCCAATAAAATATTTATATACTTATTAAATAATAAATTATATAAATAATTTAATAATATTATAAATATAAAACTCTATAGGGTCTTCTCGTCTTTTAAATTTATTTTAGCTTTTTAACTAAAAAATTAAATTATAATTTATTAATCTGAGACAGTTAATATTTCATTCAATCATTCATTCCAGTCTTCAATTAAAAGACTATTTATTATGCTACCTTTGCACAGTCAAATTACTGCGGCCCTTTAAATATTATTCAGTGGGCAGATTAGACCTTAAATCATTAATTCAAAAGGACATGTTTTTGATAAACAGGTGAATATCTATTTTTGCCGAATTACTTAAATTAATTTTTATTTTAAATTTAATTTTAAATTAAATTTTATACTAATTTTATCATTATTATTTTATTTATATTATTAAAATAAATATTTTAATAAATATTTTAATATTTATATTTATAAAATTATATTTCTAATTAAATTTATTATTAACAAATTAAATAAAATTAATAATATTAATTATATTAAACTTAACAAAATTAATACTAATATATATATATAATAATTTATTTAAAAGCTTATCCCTTTAAATATTTATAATATATTTTAAATTATAAAATAATTTATAATTTAATTAATAATTATATAAATTAAATTTATTTCTTAAAAAACTAGATATATTTAAAAACGTTTAACATTTCATTTCTAATTAACTATTATTAATAATTATACTACATTAACTAAATTAATTAATTAACTCTTTTAAATTCGAGAATATTTTAATATTAAATAATTATTTAATAAACTTTGATACACAAGATACAATAAATTAAATTTACTTTTAAAAAAATTATTTTTTAAATTATTATTTCAAAATTCTTTTACAATACTAATCTACTATAATTTAATAAATTTTTTCTTATTAAATATTTTAACCTAAATTATTAAAATTATTTTTATTAATTTAAATTTATTAATTTTTTTTTTTCAAATTATTTGAATTTAACAAAAATCTTTTCAATGTAAATGAAATACTTTTAAAGCTTTAATTTGATCTTTCTAGAAACACTTTCCAGTACCTCTACTTTGTTACGACTTATCTCAATTTTTAAATGAGAGCGACGGGCAATATGTACATATTCTAATTTTAAATCATATTATTAAATTAAATAAAATTACATTTAAATCCACTTTTATATAATTTTTACAAATTATAATCCATAATAAATATATTTATTGTAATCCATTATATTCTTAATTATAAATTACATCTTGATCTGATTTAATTTTTTATATAAATTCTTAAATATTTTTATTTTTATAAAATATTTTTTTAACGACGATATATAAACTTTAAATTAAGTAAATTCATTCGTGGAATATCAATTAATAAACAGATTCCTCTAAATAAACTAAAATACCGCCAACTTTTTTAAGTTTAAAATTAAATTTACTATTTTAGTTTTAAAATTTAATTTTTTAATAATAGGGTATCTAATCCTAGTTTATTATAAAATTTATTAATTCATAATTAACTATAAATTATATTTTATATAATTAAAATTTCACTTAATAATTATATATTTATAATAATTTTATCATTTATTAATTAATTACTAAAAATATTTAACTTATTTATTGTATAACCGCAACTGCTGGCACAAAATTAGTTAATAATTTATATATTACTAAATCTTAATTTCTTAAATATTCAAAATTAAATACTGTGAATATAATTTATAAAATATTTTTAAAATATTTTTTAAAAACTAACTAAAAAATTTACATGTAAAATAAATCTATAATAAATTTTTAAGTGAAAATTCTTTTTTTTTTTTTTTATAAAAAAAAATTTATTTTATATAAATATAAAAATTTATATTTTTTATTATTATCTTTTTTTTTTTCAATTTATATATATATGTGTTATAATATAAATAATTTATATATAAATAAATATATATATTTTAAATTATATAAATATAATTTAATAATTTATAATTCGGTTATATAAATTTATATTCCAATATTTTAATTGTTAGTAGATAAATATTATAATTTAAATATTTAATATATAAATTATAAAATTATAAATATTTAATTTATTAGATAAAATATTATTGTTATAAATTATATATATATATATTAATTTTAAATTAAATATTTAATATCTAATATATATATATATATATATTGAACCATATTATTTTTTTTTTTATTATAA